GTTAGTTTTGGGTTTTGTTGCTTTGTGGCTGTTCGTATTTTTGCTTGATTTTTGTGAGGTTTTGGAGGTAGGTTTGTGTTGAGTTGTTTTGGTGAATGGTTCAGGTTTTCGTAGGAAGGGAGAATTAGGCTTTTATGATGGGCTGAAAAATTAAAGCAAAAAAGAAATTGAAAAAAATTGTGAGGGTGGGTAGTAAGTAGGAGAGTTTAGTATTGATTGTGAGTTTGGTGTTCAGGGGCTGTGGGTAGGGGAGAAGAGTTCCTGTAGTTAAAGTTTAACGATAGTTTTTCAGGCTATAGATCTCAGAGAAGAGCTGGGCAGGAACTATGCTAAAATTTGTTTTATTCTTAGGTTTACTCTTTGTCTTAGGGGGGTTGGCGGTTGCGTCTAATCCTTCTCCTTATTATGGGGTAGTTGGATTGGTTGTGGCGTCTATTGCTGGGTGCGGGTGATTGGTGAGTCTAGGGGCTTCTTTTGTCTCGTTGGTATTGGTTATGGTTTATTTAGGGGGTATGCTGGTAGTGTTTGTTTATTCGGTATCATTGGCAGCAGACCCTTACCCGGAAGCGTGGAATAACCCGGGGGTTGTTGGATATGGTCTTGGGATGGGGCTAGTTGTTGTAGTAGGGATGGCTCTGGGAGAAGTGTTTGGGTTTTTAGTAGATGCGGGAACTGTTAATAATGCGGGCCTATCATTGGCTCGGTTAGATTTTGGAGGGGTGGCTGTGTTTTACTCATGGGGGGCTGGTCTGTTTTTAATTGGAGGGTGAGGATTGTTGTTGACTTTATTTGTGGTATTGGAGCTTGTGCGAGGGTTATCTCGGGGAGCAATTCGGGCTGTTTAGGGAGGTCAGAGAGTAGTTTAGCTAAAAATGCCAGCTTTGGGAGTTGGTGATGGAGGTTTGATTCCTTTCTCTCTGAAATAAAGGGTAATAATGGTTAGTGACGGGTTTGTTTTGTTTGGGTTTGATTGTAGAATTGGCAATATGTCGGAAAAAACGACTAATTTTCTTGTTGATCGATGTAAAAATCAAGATAAAAATACACACAAACGAATGAAACGATCGAAAAATGGATGAATTTGAGGGTTTAGTAGGATAACTCCAGCAAGGTGTAAATAGAGTAAGTATGTCCGGCAAGCATCTCATTATCTGGTACCTGTAAAGGCAAACGGCGCGGGGGCCATGAATGGGGTCAAAGTGCATCAGTGTCAGGTTTGAGACGACCTTATCCCCCGACCATGACATTTGGGGCGGTAGGGGATTCAGTAGCTCGGCGGTCATGTGATGGACATGTCAAGAGGAAGATAACTCCTGCTACGCACTGGAAGGGTTTATTGAAGGTAGGCTAAAATAAAAAGGGAGGAAGGGAGGCCAAATGCCGCGATAACGAGAGAGAGGGAGGAGTGTTCAGGCCGACCACTTGTATCTGTGAAGAGCAAGAGGGAAGGTAGGAGGCAAGTTATGGTCCTGAAGTTACCACGGGAGGCGCAAAAGAGCAAGTTGGGCTTCGAGGGTAAGAGGGAAAGTATGCCCCTGACGCCAATAACCTAGGGTATAACTGACGTTGAGTAGCTCGGTTCTCGTGAGGATCACGACCAATAGATAACCAGGTTCTCTGGCTTGGGAGTGCTTGAAGGCTGTTGGAGAAGGACTTACCCTTGGAGGTGGGCGAATGGTATGACTACGATAACGCAAAGGTGTACTGTGACATTATCCGTATACGGTTGGGGGGTGAGTACGAGGTAGACATAATCGATCTTGTGCAACGCTTGTCTAAAGGCATTAGGCGGGGTTAGCCGGGTGGATGGTCCCTGAAGCAAAAATGTGTCCGAGGTGACATGGTCCGCAAATTATCTCCTGGGGAGAAATGTTTGGGAAGGGGTAGGAAGAGAAGTTGAGACATATGAGGATTCTCCTGCAATGACATAGTGTCTGATGGGGTGCATAAATTGAATGCACAGTAATACATACCCTGAGGAATAGAAAACCGCCTACTGCGGGGGGGAGGGGGGGGGTCCGCTTGTGGCGATTGGGAAAACTCTAAGAAGGGGTGTAATCTTCAATCTTTGGTTTACAAGACCAATGTTTTCATAAACTATTAGAGTTGATTAGAGTTTGAGTATTTTGTTTTCTAGGATTGATACGAGGGGGAATAGAACTAGAATGATTGTGAAGTAAGAGAGTGAAGCTAGTTGTCCGATGATGATGAAGGGATGTTCGACTGGTTGGCTGCCTACTCATGTAAGGATAAGGAGGTTGGCGACTAGAGCTCAGAATAGGATTTGTGAAAGGGGACGGAAGGTCATTGAGCGTAGTTTGGACGTATGAAGAAGAGGGATGAGGAATAGGACTAAAACTGAGGCGGCCAGAGCTAAGACGCCGCCTAGTTTGTTTGGAATGGATCGGAGGATAGCGTAGGCGAATAAGAAATATCATTCAGGTTTGATGTGGGGAGGGGTGGCTAGGGGGTTGGCGGGCGTGAAGTTTTCTGGGTCTCCTAGTAGGTTGGGAGCGAATAAAGCTAGACCGGCTAGGGGGATGAATATGAGTGCGAAGCCTAGAATGTCTTTTGTGGTGTAGTAAGGGTGGAATGGGATTTTGTCGCAGTCTGAGGGGATTCCTAGGGGGTTGTTTGAGCCTGTTTCGTGCAGGAGAGTAAGGTGGACTAGCGTGAGGCCTGCAATGACGAAGGGGAGGAGGAAGTGAAGGGCGAAGAATCGGGTTAGTGTGGGGTTATCAACTGAGAATCCACCTCATGCTCATTCTACTAAGGTTTGGCCGATGTATGGGATGGCTGAGAATAGGTTTGTGATTACGGTAGCCCCTCAGAATGATATTTGTCCTCAGGGCAGAACGTATCCTACGAAGGCGGTGGCTATTAATGCGAGTAGGAGAAGGACTCCGATGTTTCAGGTTTCTTTGTTTAGGTAAGAGCCGTAGTAGAAGCCTCGGCCGATGTGTAAGTAGATGCAGATGAAAAAGAAAGAAGCTCCATTGGCATGTAGGTTGCGAATGAGTCAGCCGAATTGTACGTCTCGGCATATATGGGCTACGGAGGAAAAAGCTAGTGCTGTGTCTGCTGTATAGTGCATGGCTAGTAGTAGGCCTGTGATGATTTGTGTGATCAAGCACATACCTAGGAGTGATCCGAAGTTTCATCAAGAGGAGATGTTTGATGGTGTTGGGAGGTCGATTAGGGCGTCGTTGACGATTTTTAGGATAGGGTGATTTTTACGTAGATTGGGTGCCATTGGTTTAGTTTCCGTATGTGGATGTGAGGATGATGAGGATGGATAAGGCGAAAGATCCTAAGTAAGCCTTGATTGAGCCTGAGTGTAAGGAGGTGGAGGCCTTGGCTGCTTCTAGTTGGGTGTTAGCTAGGCCTTCTGGTCCTAGTAGCTTGTATCAGGACAGATCTACGAGGTGGGAGGCGATGTTTTGTCCTCCGGCTAGGACTTTTGTTACGGCGAAGCGGTGTATTAGGGGGTTAAAGTATCCTAGGGACACGGAGAAATTGTAGAATGGACCTTGTTTTGTTAGAAGTAGGGTTTGGGCTATTTTTGAGAGTTCTAGTGCTAAGGCGATTCCTAGGGCTGTGACAAGGAGGGCTGTAATTTTGATGGATAGGGGTATAGTTGTGGGGGGTGTTTTTGTAGGTGGGATATATGAAGTGATGATGAAGCCCGCTGTGATGCTTCCTAGGGCGAGTCGAGTGATTGGAGAGATTACTGCGGGGTTGTTTTCGTTTATTGGGGTGAGTGGGGGGATTCGTACGAAGCCAGCTTGTACTAGTACGGTTATGCGGATGGTATAGATTGCGGTAAAAGATGTGGCTACTAGGGTGAGGAGAAGTGCTCATGTATTCAGGTAGGATGTGTTTAGGCTTTCGATGATTTGGTCTTTTGAGTAGAAGCCCGCTAAGAAGGGGGTTCCTATTAGAGCAAAGTTTCCAATGGTAAAACAAGCGGTGGTCGTTGGGAGTATTTTTTGTAAGCCTCCTATTTTCCGAATGTCTTGTTCTCCATTGAGGTTGTGGATGATGGAACCTGAGCACAGGAATAGTATGGCTTTGAAGAATGCGTGAGTTGAAATGTGTAGGAAGGCTAGTTGTGGGAGGTTCAGTCCGATGGTTACTATCATTAATCCTAGTTGACTTGAGGTGGAGAAAGCAATGATTTTTTTGATGTCGTTTTGGGTGAGAGCGCATGTAGCTGCGAATAAGGTGGTTAAGGCGCCAAGACATAGGCAAAGGGTGAGAGCAAAGGGGTTATTGTTGAATAGTGGGTGGGTTCGGATGAGAAGGAAGATTCCTGCAACTACTATTGTGCTGGAGTGGAGTAAGGCGGATACTGGGGTTGGGCCTTCTATGGCGGCTGGGAGTCAGGGGTGAAGGCCGAATTGTGCAGATTTGCCTGTTGCGGCGAGGATTAAGCCTATTAGGGGGAGGGTGGGGGTTTGGGAGGAGGAAGGGAGTTGTTGGATTTCTCAGGTGTTCATGGTGTAGGCTAGTCATGCTATGCATAGAATAAGGCCGATGTCTCCGACTCGGTTGTAGAGTACGGCTTGGAGGGCGGCAGTGTTAGCGTCCGCTCGGCCGTGTCATCAACTGATTAGGAGAAATGACATGATCCCTACCCCTTCTCAGCCGATGAACAGGATAAATAGGTTGTTGGCGACGATTAGAATAAGTATTGCGATTAGGAAGAGTAGTAAATAGGTGAAGAATTTAGTAATGTAGGGGTCCGAGGCTATGTATCATGTTGCGAATTGTAAGATAGACCAGGATACAAATAGGGCGATTGGAAAGAATGTGAGAGAGTAGAAGTCTATTTTTAGGCTGACTGGGATTTTAAAGTTTATGATAAATTTTCATTCTCAGAGAGATAGGAGACTTTCCGTTCCTGAGTGGATGTGGATTATTATTGGGATGAGGCTAATTAGGAAGGAGGTTTTGACTGTGTTTGTGATGGTGGCTGGGGTGTTTTTGAGGTTGTCTGATAAAAGTGGAAAGATAATGGGGGTGGATAGTACTGCTAGAGTAAGTAGTATGCAGGTGTTAAGGATTAGTGGTAGGTGCATTACTTTCACTTGGATTTGCACCAAGATGAGTGGCTCCTAAGACCATTGGATTACTATTATCCTTTGAAAGCTAAGGGGGCTGAGGTTTTAGACTCAGATACAAGAGTTAGCAGTTCCTGTTGGTTGAACCTCCCCTCGGCGAGTAAGAAGATTTTAACTTCTGTTTTTAGAATCACAGTCTAATGTTTTGGTTAAACTATACTTGCATATAGGGACTCCTGAGATAAGTTCGGGTTTGAAGATGAGGAGGATTATGGGGATTATGTGTAGGGCTATGAGGAGGTGCTCTCGTGTGGAGGAGTTTTGAATTGATGTAATATGGGATGGGAGTGTGCCTCGTTGCGTTGTGATTAGTATGTATAGGGTATAGGAGGCGGTTAGTAGAATTGCGGCTCCTGTTAGGACGATTGTGAGTGAGGATCAGTTGAACAGGGTGATTACGATGGTTAGTTCCGCTATGAGGTTGATTGTTGGGGGCAGGGCCATGTTTGTTAGGTTGGCTAAGAGTCATCAGATGGCCATGAGGGGTAGAAGGGGCTGTATGCCTCGTGTTAGTAAGAGAATTCGGCTGTGGGTGCGTTCGTAGTTGGTGTTGGCTAAGCAGAATAGCATTGAAGAAGTGAGACCGTGTGCGATTATCAGGATTATTGCTCCTGCAAACGCTCATTGGGTTTGGATTATGGTTGCGGCGATGACTAGGCCTATGTGACTGACGGATGAGTAGGCGATTAGGGACTTTAGGTCCGTCTGTCGTAGGCAGATAGCACTGGTTATTAGTGCGCCTCAAAGGGCAAGGACAATAAAGGGGTAATGGAGGTTGTTTAGGGCTGGGTTTGTTAGGAGGGTGATTCGCATGATGCCATATCCTCCGAGTTTTAGTAGTAGGGCGGCGAGGAGTATAGAGCCGGCGATTGGGGCTTCTACGTGAGCTTTGGGTAGTCAGAGATGTAGACCGTATAAGGGGGCTTTAACTATGAAAGCTAAGAAGAGGGCCAGTCCGGATATTAAGCTTGATCAAGAGGTGAGTGGTGTTGGGTGAGAGAGTTTTAGTATTGGGAAGTATAGGGTGCCGACTTGGTTATGGAGATGAAGGATAGCAATTAGTAGTGGGAGGGAGCTGGCGAGTGTGTAAAATAGCAGGTAGATTCCGGCGTTTAGTCGTTCCGGTTGGTTGCCTCAGCGGGTGATGAGGATTAAAGTGGGAATTAGGGTGGCCTCAAATGCAATGTAGAAAAGTATCAGTTCTGAAGCAGAGAAAGCAACGAGAATGAATGGTTGGGCCAAGATTAGTGTCGTGATGAAGATTCGTTTGCGGATAGTGGGTTCTTGTTCTAGGTGGTTTTGGCTTGCTATGAGCATGAGGGGCAGGAGTCAGCACGATAGAACTAAAAGGGGTGAAGAAATTTGGTCGATGGAGGTTCAAAAGGTCAGGCCTTTGCTTGGATAATAGGTTGGTACAAATCATTGGAGGCTTACAGTGGCGATCAATAAGCTGTACGCTGTGGTGTTAGTTCATAGGTATTTGCGTGGGGAGAAGAAGGTCAGGGGGAGGAGTATGATGGTTGGGATGAGGATTTTTAGCATTTTAGTAGGTTAAAGTTATGTAAGTGGTCTGAGCCGTGGGTGCGGGTGGAGGCAACCAGGAGTGCTAGGCCTGTGGCTGCTTCGCAGGCGGAAAATGTAAGTATGAGAATGGGTAGAAGGGCAGGTGATGATGTTTGTGTCTGAATAGGTCATATGGATAGGGCGACGTATATGGATAGTATTATGCTTTCTAGGCATAGTAGGGCTGAGATTAGGTGGGTTCGGTGGAAAGCTAGGCCTAGGCCGCTTAGGGTGAAGGCTGCGTAAAAGCTTAGGTGAAGGGCAGTCATGAAGAAAGTTATAGGGTGTGAGCTATAATCTGTTGAGTCGAAATCAACTGTCTTGGTTAGACTAACTTTCTGTTATTCTGCCCATTCTAGTCCTCCTTGGGCTCATTCGTACACTAGGCCTAGGGTGAGGAGGAGAATAAGGGAGGAGGCCCAGATTAAGGTGGTGGTGGGGTTTTGGAGTTGAGTGGCTCATGGGAGGGGCAGTAGAAGGGCGATTTCTAGGTCGAATAGAAGGAAAAGAATGGCTACTAGGAAGAATCGAATTGAAAAGGGGAGGCGTGCAGAGCCTAAGGGGTCGAAACCGCATTCGTAGGGTGACAGTTTTTCTGAATCTGGGTATATTTGGGCGAGTCAGAAGTTTAATGCTGTTAAAGCAATGCTTAGGGTCGCGGATAAAATAATTATGAATATGATTATGTTTATTACTCTTCTCTGGGTTTAAACCAGATTTTAAGGATTGGAAGTCGATTGTAATAAGTATACTAGAAGAGTAAGAGCCTCATCAGTAGATGGAGATGTATAGGAAAAGTCAGACAACGTCTACGAAGTGTCAGTATCAGGCTGCCGCTTCGAATCCGAAGTGGTGGCTTGGCGTGAAATGGTACTTGATCAGGCGGAGAAGGCAGACTAATAGGAATGTGGTGCCGATAATTACGTGGAGGCCATGGAATCCGGTGGCGACAAAGAAGGTAGAGCCGTACACTCCATCTGCGATAGAAAATGGAGCTTCGTAGTATTCTATAGCTTGGAGGGCGGTGAAGTAGAAGCCTAAGAGCACTGTGAGCAGGAGGGCGCTGATTGCTTGTTTTCGGCGGGCTTCTGTAATGCTGTGGTGGGCCCATGTAACGGTAACGCCTGAAGCTAGGAGGATAGCGGTGTTTAGGAGTGGTACGCCTATAGGGTCTAGGGGTTTGATTCCTACAGGGGGCCATTGGCCTCCTAGTTCGGGGGTTGGAGCTAGGCTTGAGTGGAAGAAGGCTCAAAAAAACCCTAAGAAAAAGAAGGCTTCTGAGGTAATGAAGAGCACTATTCCGTAGCGGAGGCCTTTTTGTACGGTAGGGGTGTGGTGTCCTTGGAACGTGCTTTCTCGTACGATGTCGCGTCATCATTGGAATATTACTAGAACGGTGGTAAGTAGACCAATGATTAAGAGGTGGGGGGTTTTGTAGTGGAATCACATGGTTAGGCCTGAAGCAGTGAGGAGGGCGGCGGCGGCCCCAAAAATGGGTCATGGGCTGGGATCTACTATGTGGTAAGAGTGTGCTTGGTGTGCCATTTGAGGTTAAATGTTTTCTTGAAGATAGAGGCTTAGTAGTAGTACAAAGACGTAGGCTTGAATCATGGCTACGGCCACTTCTAGGATGGTCAGGAGGAGGAGAATTAGGAGGGCCAGAAGAGAGACTATAGGTATTGTTGAGAAGAGGGCTATTGTGGCTGTGGAAATGAGTTGGATAAGAAGATGGCCCGCTGTAAGGTTTGCTGTTAGACGTACACCTAGGGCGAGGGGTCGAATTAAAAGGCTTGTTGTTTCGATTATGATTAGGGCTGGGATTAAAAGGGTTGGGGTGCCCTCTGGTAGTAGGTGGCCTAGGGTGGTAGAGGGTTGGTTTCGTAGGCCTGTAAGTAGGGTGGCGAGTCAAAGGGGGAAGGCTAGGGCTAAGTTTATAGATAGTTGGGTGGTTGGGGTGAAGGTATATGGCAGTAAGCCTAGTAAGTTAATTAGTAGGAGGAATACTATCAGGGACGTTAGAATTAGTGCTCATTTATGGCCCTTTTTGTTTAATGGGGTCATTAGTTGTTTTGTAATGAGGTTGATGAGTCATAGTTGGAGCGTGGAGAGGCGGTTAGTGATTCATCGATTGCCTGGGGCTGGTAGTAAGAGGGCTGGGAATATTAGTGAAATCAGGATTAAGGGGATGCCTAGAAGAGAGGGACTGGAAAATTGGTCAAAGAAGCTTAAGTTCATGGTCAGGTTCAGGGGGTTGTGTTTGGGGTTGTAGGCGGGTTGCTAGATGGAGGGTTGGTGGATACAAAGGATGAAAGTTTAGGTTGAATAACTAGGGAGAATGTTAGTCATGAAGTTAGCATGATAAAAAATCAAGGGTTTGGGTTCAGTTGTGGCATACCGTTAAGGAGGGGGCAGGTCCCTCTTTCTCTAGCTTAAAAGGCTAGTGCTGTTTCATAGCTTCTTAACGATTAGGATGGTATTAGGGAAGATCAGTTTTCAAAGTTGGCGAGTGGGACGGCTTCTACTACAATGGGCATGAAGCTGTGGTTTGCTCCACAGATTTCAGAGCATTGGCCGTAGAAGACTCCAGATCGGTTGGCTAAGAAGGAAGTTTGGTTTAGGCGTCCTGGGATCGCGTCAGTTTTTACACCTAGGCTGGGTACGGCTCATGAATGAAGTACGTCGTCAGCGGTAACGATAACCCGGATGGTGGATTCTGTTGGTACAATAACGCGGTGGTCGACCTCTAGTAGGCGGAAGTGGCCTAGTGGGAGGTCTGCTGTGGGCGTCATGTAGGAGTCGAATGTGAAGTCTTTAAAGTCAGTATACTCGTAAGATCAGTATCATTGGTGGCCAATGGCTTTTAAAGTAAGGTCTGGTTTGTTGATTTCGTCTATTATGTATAGAATTCGCAGAGACGGGAGGGCGAGTGCAATTAATACAGCGGCTGGGAGGATGGTTCAGACGAGTTCGATTGCCTGTGCGTCGACCGTGTTTGATGTTAGTTTTTCTGATAGTGTTAGAGTTAGGAGATAAAGGACTAAGCTGCAAATAGCTAGGGCGACCATTATAGCGTGGTCGTGGAATTGTACTAGTTCTTCTATGATGGGGGATGCGGCGTCTTGGAGTATAAGTTGTGAGTGGTTGGCCATGTTAGGTTGAGGTGTACGGAGGTTTCATCCGTGATTTGGCCTTGACAAGGCCATGTAATTGTTTTACTAACAGCTCATGAGAAAGAAGCATAAGTGGTCTATGCGGTTGGCTTGAAACCAACATATGGGGGTTCGACTCCTTCCTTTCTTGGACTTGGACGAAGGCTGGTTCTTCGAAGGTGTGGAATGGGGGTGGGCAGCCGTGGATTCATTCGATGTTAGTGCTTGTTAGTTCTGGTTGGAAGGCTTTGCGTTTGGACGCGAGGGCTTCTCAGATGATGAATGCCAGCATGATTACGGCTGTTAATGAAATTAGGGAGCCTACAGAGGAGATGGTATTTCATAGTGTGTAGGCGTCTGGGTAGTCCGAGTATCGTCGTGGCATACCGGCTAGGCCTAGGAAATGTTGTGGGAAGAAGGTGAGATTGACGCCTACAAATATTACTCCGAAGTGGATTTTGGCTCATGTAGAGTGAAGTGTGTATCCAGTAAATAGGGGGAATCAGTGGGTAAATCCTGCTAGAATTGCAAATACTGCGCCTATTGATAGGACGTAGTGGAAGTGGGCTACTACGTAGTATGTGTCGTGTAGGGCAATATCTAGCGAGGAGTTTGCTAGAATGATGCCTGTTAGGCCTCCGATGGTGAATAGGAAGATGAAGCCTAGCGCTCATAGTATAGGGGGGTCTCATTTAATAATTCCTCCGTGCAGGGTTGCTAGTCAGCTGAAAACTTTGATGCCAGTGGGGATGGCAATGATCATAGTGGCGGATGTGAAGTATGCTCGAGTGTCGACATCCATTCCTACTGTGAACATGTGGTGAGCTCATACGATGAAGCCCAGGAATCCGATTGAGAGCATTGCTCACACTATTCCTATGTAGCCAAAAGGTTCTTTTTTTCCTGCGTAGTAGGCTACTACATGTGAGATAATCCCGAATCCTGGTAGAATTAGGATGTAGACTTCTGGGTGCCCGAAGAATCAGAAGAGGTGTTGATATAGTACGGGGTCACCACCTCCTGCTGGGTCGAAGAAAGTAGTGTTGAAGTTGCGGTCGGTTAGTAGCATTGTGATGCCAGCAGCGAGAACTGGCAGGGATAGGAGGAGGAGGACTGCAGTGATAAGGACTGATCAAACGAATAAGGGGGTTTGGTATTGTGAGAGGGCGGGAGGTTTTATGTTAATTGCTGTGGTGATGAAGTTGATGGCCCCTAAGATCGAAGAGATACCGGCTAAATGTAAAGAAAAAATAGCTAAGTCAACTGAAGCTCCAGCATGGGCTAGGTTGCCTGCTAGAGGGGGGTAAACAGTTCAGCCTGTTCCTGCCCCGGCTTCTACTGTGGATGAGGCTAGTAGTAGTAAAAAGGATGGTGGGAGTAGTCAGAAGCTTATGTTGTTTATTCGGGGGAATGCTATGTCTGGGGCTCCAATTATTAGTGGGACTAGTCAGTTTCCGAAGCCTCCGATCATGATTGGTATTACTATGAAGAAGATCATTACGAAAGCATGGGCCGTGACGATGACATTATAGATTTGGTCGTCTCCTAGGAGAGCGCCAGGTTGGCCTAGTTCTGCTCGAATAAGGAGGCTTAGGGCGGTACCTACTATCCCGGCTCATGTGCCGAAGATTAGGTACAGAGTGCCAATGTCTTTGTGGTTGGTTGAAAATAATCATCGGTTAACGAATGTCACAGGTAAGATGGCTGAGTGTTTAAGCGTTAGGCTGTAGTCCTTTTTACAGAGGTTCGATTCCTCTTCTTATCGGCTCTGTGGTGAAGTTCATGGTGAGTTGCAAGCTCATTGATGTGCATTAATTTGCGCCGGAGTCTTAGGCAGAAGCCTGTTGGTTAGGGCATATAGCTGTTAACTATAGTGTTGTGGGATCGAAGCCCATCTGTCTAGTGAGGATGAAAAGGTCCTAGCTTAATTAAAGTGCCTGGGTTGCATTCAGGAGATGCAGGATAATATCCTGCGGGTCTTAGCAGAAACTAAGAGGGTCTAACTCTTGTTTAAGGCTTTGAAGGCCTTCGGTTTGGGTAATCCTAAGTTTCTTAGACAATGGTGGGGATCATGGGAGAAATGGGCAGGAGTATTGTGGATAGTATGGTTAGGATAGCAATGGAGATATGGACTGGTTTGTTAGTGTGTCATTGCTTCATGTGATTTGTGGTGTGTGGGGGGAGTGTGATTGTTGCGCAGTATGCGAGGCGGAGGTAGAAGAATAGTCCTAGTAGAGAGAGCATGGAGATTGCTGTTGCTGCGATAGCTATATCTTGTTTAGTAAGTTCTTGAATGATAAGTCATTTAGGGAGGAAGCCTGTTAGTGGGGGTAGTCCTGCGAGAGAGAGTAAAGTTAGGAGTAGTATTGCGCTTAGTGATGGTGTTTTTGCCCATGTGGTTATCAGAGTTGATAGTTTTAGAGTTTTGTTTGTGTTTAGAGTAAGGAATACGGCTGTGGTTATTAGGGTGTATAGGTAGAAGTTTAGTAGGGTGAGTTTAGGGCTGTAAGAGATGATGATGGTTATTCAGCCTAGGTGGGAGATGGAGGAAAAGGCTATAATTTTTCGAATTTGTGTTTGATTTAGGCCTATTCACCCTCCTAAGGCGGCGGAGGAGATAGCTATGAAGGTTAGCACTGTGGGGTTTAGTGAGTGGGATGTTATAAGGAGTAGTGTGATTGGTGGGAATTTCATGGCTGTTGATAGGAGAAGGCCGGTAGTTAAAGGAGAGCCTTGTAGGACTTCGGGGAATCAGAAGTGGAATGGAACTAGCCCTAGTTTTATCGCAATGGCCGAGGTTAGGATTAAGCAAGATGTAGGATGTGTGAGTTGTGTGATGTCCCATTGTCCGGTGTATCATGCGTTGGTTATGCTGGAGAACAAAACTAGGGTGGATGCGGTTGCTTGAGTGAGAAAGTATTTGGTTGCGGCTTCAATGGACCGTGGGTGGTGGGATTTTGAGATTAAGGGGAGAATGGCTAGGGTGTTGATTTCGAGTCCGGCCCAGGCCGTGATTCAATGGTTGCTTGAGATTGTAATGGTTGTTCCTAGCAGTAGGCTAGTAGTGAAGATTAGTTTTGCTTGGGGGGTCATTAATAGGGGAAGGAGTTGAACCATCATTTTCGGGGTATGGGCCCGATAGCTTGTTTAGCTTACCCTACTAGGAAGTAATATAAAGGGAGTATGGAGGGCTTTGATCTCTCTAGTGCAGGTTCGATTCCTGTCTTTCTAGGATAATAGGAAATGAGAGGACTTGTACACCTCTATGTTCACTTTATCATAGTGACCCTTATGGCGTTCAGGCACATTTCCTTGGACTCTTAGGTATGGTGGAAGGCCTGCATAGCAGATCGGTAGGCTGGTGTGTCATAGGCAGAGAGCTAGTGTTAGTGGGAGGAAGTTTTTTCATAGGAGGTGCATTAGCTGGTCATAGCGGAACCGGGGGTAAGAGGCGCGAATTCATAAGAAGCCTGCAGATAGTAGTAGTACTTTTGTGGCTAGTACGACAGGGAATAGTTCTTGTGGGGGGTTGAGGAAGCTTGGATTGAAGAATAAGATGGCAGTTAATGTATTTATTAGTATAATGTTGGCGTATTCGGCTAGGAAGAATAGGGCGAAGGGTCCTGCTGCGTATTCTACGTTAAAGCCAGATACGAGCTCGGATTCTCCTTCTGTCAGGTCAAATGGGGCGCGATTTGTTTCGGCAAGTGTGGATACGTATCATATTATGGCGAGGGGTCAGCATGGAAAGATAAGGTAAATTGGTTCTTGAGCAATGGCAAGAGTGCTGAGAGTGTAGTTACCGGTAAGGAGGATGATTGATAGCAGGATGATTGCTAGGGTGACTTCATAAGAGATGGTTTGGGCTACTGCTCGGAGTGCCCCAATTAGGGCGTATTTTGAGTTGGATGCTCAGCCTGATCATAAGATGGAGTATACTGCTAGGCTGGACATGGTTAGTAGGAAGAGTACGCCTAGGTTGAGGTCTGCGAGGGGGAAAGGTAAGGGAAGTGGAGTTCAGATTGAAATTGCGAGAAGGAGGGCTAGTATAGGGGTAGTGAGGAATAAAATAGGAGAGGATGTTGATGGGCGGATGGGCTCTTTGATGAATAGTTTCACTCCGTCTGCTAAGGGTTGCAGTAATCCGAAAGGGCCGACAATGTTTGGGCCTTTGCGGCCTTGTATGTAGCTTAGGATTTTTCGTTCTACTAGTGTTAGGAAGGCTACTGCGATTAAAATTGGAAGGGCATAGGAGAGGGCTATTACAAGATTGATTAGAATGGGGTAGTTAGTCATGGGGTTGTGGGGTGAAGCTAGGGAGAGGATTTGAACCTCTGAATTAAAGGACTTAAGCCTTTTGCATTTGCCGAGCTCTGCCACGCTAGCTAGTCCTTTTCTAGGACGTGGGGGGATGTGATAGCCTTTTGTAATTTAGTTGGCTTCATTACTTAAGGCGGGGGCTTGCTTGTGGTATTGGCCCCGCTTTTCCTATCCTTTCGTACTGGGAAGAGCTCATCATAGATAGAAACCGACCTGGATTGCTCCGGTCTGAACTCAGATCACGTAGGACTGTTAATCGTTGAACAAACGAGCCCTTAGTAGCTGCTGCACCACTAGGATGTCCTGATCCAACATCGAGGTCGTAAACCTCCCCGTCGATATGGACTCTCGGAGGAGATTGCGCTGTTATCCCTGGGGTAGCTTGGTCCATTGATCAATTATATTGGGTCTGGTTGCTGTTCGCACGTTGAGAAGTTGCTCTTGGTCTAGATGTGTGGTCCAGTTTTTGGAGGTTTTGTTTTGCTCCAAGGTCGCCCCAACCGAAAAATTGCGAGCCAATAACCCGTGAAATAAGTGAGCCCGGGTTGGGTGAGTATGTATGTAGGGGTGGCTGCTGATTTTGAAGTTCCACAGGGTCTTCTCGTCTTATGTGTTTATCCCTGCTTTTGCACAGGGAGATCAATTTCACCGATTGCCTGTAAGAGACAGTTAGAACCTCGTTTAGCCATTCATACTAGTCCCGATTTACGGGACAATTGATTGCGCTACCTTCGCACGGTTAGGATACCGCGGCCGTTTAACGCCATGTCACCGGGCAGGCATCACCTTCAATACTTGTCTATTGGTTTGCTGAAGGCTATGTTTTTGGTAAACAGTCGGGCCCTGACGTTTGCCTAGTTCCTTTTACAGGTTTTAATCTTTCTTAGTGGACGCTCCTCTGTCGGGTTAACAAGTTACTTAATACTCTGCTTGTTGGATTTGTCGTATATGGGTGGCTTGTTAATAATGTACGGATGTAAGCTTGCGTCGAAGAGGGAGAACCCTGGTTACTCATTCTAGCATTAATTCTCCTATTGTATATAGGTTAGCCTGTTAGTGATGAGGGATTCATATGGTGTTTATATTTTTGAGGTGCTGAGCTTTAACGCACTCTTCGTTGATGGCTGCTTGAGGGCCCACAATGCTTTTGGAGTTGGTTATTTATCCGCTCGTAGAGATTGTATTCTTTTTTAAAGGAGCTGTACCTCCTTTAAATAGCCCTTAATTCGCTTCATTAGGGTTCTGAGTTTCCTTGGAGAAGAATTAAGAGTGAACTTAGATTCGTTTCACAGGCAACCAGCTATCACCCAGCTCGATTGGCTTTTCACCTCTACCTGCAAGTCATCCCACTCTTTTGCAACAGAGACGGGTTCGCTCAAGATAGCTGCTCACAGGTAGCTCGCTTGGGTTTCGGGGTGGCAAACTTAAATTCATTTTGCTTGGTTTTTCTTGCTAGACCATGATGCAAAAGGTACAAGGGCTGATCTTTGCTGTTTTTAGCTTAGTTATTTCATTGCTATTTCATCTTTCCCTTACGGTACGTAGTCTCTATCGCTCCAATGGTGTCTTTTCTATCGCCTATACTGGGACTAGTAAATGCTTTAGTTAAGTGTAAGTAGTAGCTTTGTTATTCCAGGTCGTGTAGATTGGGCTAGAGTTTGGCATCAAGACGACCTGGTGTGAGCAGGCATCTTTCAGGCGTAAGCTGAGTGCTTTCATTAAAGCTACGTCTTGGTGTCCTAAGTGCACCTTCCGGTACACTTACCTTGTTACGACTTACCTCCTCTTTGGCTGGTAAAGCTTATTAAGTTATGGGGGGGGGGGGCGCTTTTGAGGAGGGCGACGGGCGGTGTGTACGTGCTCCAGAGCCGGCTTAAAGAGAGCTCGCTTGTCTCTCTTTACTGCTAAATCCTCCTTCCAGGGACAGTTTCATGCACCTTTGCCGTTATGTTCTAATCTAGAAAATGTAGCCCATTGCTCCCATTCCATAGGCTATACCTTGACCTGTCGTACTAGCGCGGTAGGGCTATTGCGTCCACTGTTGGGCCTTCATGGGGGGTGGGCTGGCGACGGCGGTATATAGGCTGTTATTGAGCGAGGAATGGTAAGGTGTATCGTGGATCATCGATTACAGAACAGGCTCCTCTAGGTGGGTTTGGGGCACCGCCAGGTCCTTAGAGTTTTAAGCGTTTATGCTCGTAGTTCTCGGGCGGACGCTCCGGTAAGATCGAGCGTCAAGATTTAGGGCCAGGCATAGTGGGGTATCTAATCCCAGTTTGGGCCCTGGCTTTCGTGGATTTCAATTAATCGTTAGTCTAAGATTTTCTTTGAATAGAGGCCTTATGGGCAGCATGGGCTTGTGACGACTCAGCCGCCTTTTAATCTTAGTTACTTGGATAGCATGTTACCACGCTTTACGCCGTTATAATGTTGATTTGAGTCTCCTGTCTGACCGCGGTGGCTGGCACAGGATTTACCGACCCTGAAGTTGCTATGACTAAGTCAAGTTTACACTCATTGCTTAATGTTAACTACTGCTGAATACCCGTGGGGGCGTGGCAATTGCTAGGCGTTTTGGGCTACAGTTGAATGGGTGTGCCTGATACCCGCTCCTATCGACCTAAAATTAGGGTGCCTAGGGCATCTACACTGGCGCGCGGATACTTGCATGTATAACTCTAGCAACAACCAACAGTAAGGTTGGGACCAAGTCTTTTGTCTTTGGGTGCGTGTGTAGCAGCCATCTTGGCATCTTCAGTGCCATGCTTTTTATAAGCTACAAAGAC